TAATCAGTTATTTCTTCCACGGACCCGAGGATACCAATATTAGCACTGATGGTACGAAAATGTAATTCGCTATTCAAACAACTATTCAAGGTTCCTAGAGCTCTTTGTAAGGCTTGTTGCAAAACTTGTTGTCGGACCTGATTAATTGCTCTTTGTTTTTCAAAAAAAAGAGTTTCATTTTTGTAATTTTCTAATCGTTCCAAACTATTGCAAGTAGCATTAATCAAATTTACTTTTTCTCGTTCTATCTCAGAGTATCCATTCGTTCGATACTCATCTGCTTCGATTTCCACTTTCTGTAATCTAACCCGAGCTCTTTCGAGCTGTTCAATGGCTCCTCTACGTAATTCTTCTGAATTACGAATAGTACTCAAGATCCTCTGTTTTCGCTTATCTAATAAATCATTTAATGAAAGTAGATTATCTTTCCATTCATTTCACAACTCTAATATCTCTTCCCGAACCAAACATGAATCTTTTGATTCATTTGGCTCTCACGCTCAATTGTTTCTTTTATCTTTTCTTTGATTGATGGGCATTTCCCATATCTTTGAATGGAATGAGCCTATCCTCTCTTTTCTGTTCGTATTCAAAGCTATAGAAACTGATCTAACATCAGAATCTTAGGAGGACTCTTCAGACCAGACAAAAAATAAAAAATTGTCAGCAAAGTTGTTTCTTTATTTGTTCTTTATTTAGAACTTATTTCTTTCAAAAAAAGAATATTTTAAAGATATTTTAAAGAAAGAATAATTCTATTCTATATACTATATAGAATAGAAATAAGAAATAGAATTGAATAGAATTCTGAACTTCCTCATTATTATTAGAATGAGATTTCGATTTTCTTCATCCAAAAAATTCTCTTTTTTATACAAATACATTTTATACAAATATTGTATATAAATATGTATATAAATACAATACATAGGTCGTCGATTCGGCAGTGGAGGGGGAAGATACCCATTTTTCCAGTGAATGGTTCAAATCATTTTATCCATATGAGTGTTATACATCGAATAAATTTAAATTCCCAATTCTTCCTTTTTTATTTTTATCATTTTGAAACCTTTTTGGTACTAACCTAGCGGCAGAAAGAGTACCATGCTATGCTGTGCCTGGACTTCAAACAATTGATCTTTAACCATGTAAAAGACCTCAACATTATTGGTTTATAGAGAAGAGAATCAAAGTTCCTTTACCAATTAGTCACGAAATGCTATGGTTCTTACATAGGATTTCTGAATGAAATCCAATTCAGAAGTAATTCGTCGAGATTGTGCACCCTTTGTTCCTAGTTCTGCTAAAGAATACATAAATAGAAAGAAAGTGCAGTCGGTGAAATCCAACCTATTCTTGAAATAAACAACTCGCACACACTCCCTTTCCAAAAAAAATCAATACACCCAGCACTACGCTTAGATTTATTGGATTTGTTGCTAAAATATCGGTATTAAACTCGAAACTCCCAGCGGATGACCAGTGCCCCACGGAAACAAAAGAATCAATTAGATTTTTCATATGCTCTCCCTTTATAGATAGAACTAACAAAGAACAGAGTTCTTTTTTTATCACTCCGCTTATTATTCTTAATGGAATTTGAGAATTCTCAAATTTCTTAGTTATGGTTATGTTTTTCTTCTAAGATGAAATGAAACATTAAACAAAAGGATTTGCAAATAAAAGAGCTAATGCCACGACCAGTCCATAAATTGTTAAAGCTTCCATAAAAGCTAGACTAAGCAATAAAGTACCTCGTATTTTACCCTCTGCTTCTGGTTGTCTCGCAATACCTTCTACGGCTTGGCCCGCAGCAGTACCTTGACCAACCCCAGGTCCGATAGAAGCAAGCCCTACAGCCAATCCAGCAGCAATAACGGAAGCAGCAGAAATAAGTGGATTCATGGTAAGCTCCTCGCACCAAAAAAATAAATGGTTAATGATACAACGAACCAATGAATTAGTACTTAATCTACTTCTTTTTCTACTTCTACTTTTACTATTTACTTTACTACACTTATTTTTTCTTTTTTGATCTTTCTCACTAAAATCTATCGGGTCGAAGTAGCTAAAAGCTCCAAATGGAATTCAGAATATTACTGAATTGTCAGAACTACTTCGATATACCGTTTTTTACTTTCTACCTTATGTAATAGATATGTATACGGTTTTAGTCATTGCGTTTCTTTGTTTAGAAAATATTCTATTCTTTCTCTTTCTATTCCAAATTCTGCAATATCATCTATCTTTCTTCCTTCATATATTCATATTCCTATATACATACATGTAACTATTTGCATTTTCTTATCCAACCCAGTAGTGGATTATATTGAACCCCTGCATTGCTTGAATTGGGATAAGCTTCAAAAAAGACTATTTCGAAAGTTAGTCAATGATGACCCTCCATGGATTCACCTATATAAGCCGCAGCCAAAGTTGCAAAAATAAGAGCTTGAATACCACTTGTAAATAATCCAAGAAACATGACAGGTATAGGAACTACTGAAGGCACTAAAGAAACAAGAACAACAACCACTAATTCATCAGCCAATATATTCCCGAAAAGTCGAAAACTAAGAGATAAAGGTTTTGTGAAATCTTCTAGAATATTAATTGGTAAAAGTATTGGAGTTGGTTGAATGTATTTCCCGAAATATCCCAATCCTTTTTTGCTAAGACCCGCATAGAAATATGCCACTGACGTAGGTAAAGCTAAAGCAACAGTAGTATTTATATCATTCGTGGGCGCAGCTAACTCTCCTTGAGGTAACTTTATTATTTTCCAAGGTAAAAGAGCACCCGACCAGTTAGAAACAAAAATAAAGAGGAACATCGTTCCTATAAATGGAACCCAAGGACCATACCCCTCTCCAATCTGAGTTTTGCTCAAGTCTTGAATAAATTCAAGGACATATTCGAAGAAATTCTGACCGTCGCTCGGAATGGTTTGTGGATTCCGAACAGCTATGATGACTGAACCTAATAAGATAGCAATTACAACCCAAGAAGTGATAAGTACTTGGGCATGAATTTGTAAACCCCCTATTTGCCAATATAAATGTTGGCCTACTTCTACACCTGATATATCGTATAACCCTTTGAGTGTTTGAATGGAACATGGTATAACATTCATATTGTCCTCTAAAAGATTCAAAAAAATAAGTATTTTGATTCAACCATCTCTTTCTCAATTCATCTATGTTCATTCATGAATTTAAGTTATGAATCGTATATTTCGGAAATCACATAAAAAAAATACCAATCATTTTCTGTTTTCAATCGTAAATATTATTCAATATTCAAAGCATAGTTCAAACTCCAAAAGATGCAAACCAAAATAGTAACAATCAAAGAGAGTTCACCAAAAACAAACTAATCTTCTTCTTTCTTCTTATTAATGATAAGATTAATAAGAAGATAATCAACCATTTTTTAGATAACTAGAACGGCCCTCACAAATTGCAGATACTAATTTGGTAAGAATAAATCGAATCGAAGCTATAGCATCATCGTTGGCCGGAATAGAAATATCTGCAAGATCTGGGTCACAATTTGTATCGATTAAACAAATCGTCGGAATACCCAAAATGACACATTCTCGAAGAACCGTATATTCTTCTTGCTGATCAACGATAATTACAATATCGGGCAATCCCGTCATATATTTGATCCCACCCAGATATGTTTGCAAGGTAGATAACTTTCTCTTCAACATTGCTGCATCTCCTTTGGGAAGACGATTGAGTTTACCCATCTTTTGTTCTGCTCTTAAGTCCCTGAACTTCTGAAGTCTTGTTTCTGTAGTAGACCAATTCGTTAACATACCACCAAGCCATTTTTTATTAACATAATGACATCGAGCCCTTATTGCTGCTGATGCTACTAAATCCGCTGCTTTCTTTTTGGTGCCAACGATTAAGAATTTTTTTCCCCTACTTGCTGCATCAAAAACTAAATCGCAGGCTTCTGATAAAAAACGAGCAGTTATAGTAAGATTTGTAATATGAATACCTTTACGCTTTGCAGAGATGTAAGGAGCCATTCTAGGATTCCATTTATTAGTACCATGACCAAAATGAACTCCTGCTTCCATCATTTCTTCCAAATTGATGTTCCAATATCGTCTTCCCATTTTCCCACACTTTCTCTTTTTTCTTTTTCAAAGAGATTCAGTACCTTGTGAAATAAATAATTGTTCCGACGGAACCTTCTACCAGGATTGACCATTAATCTACGACCCAAACCATGAATTTCATTCTCTCTTTTTTCTTTCATTTTTCATTGATTGATTACGAAATCCATAATCGGACCAGAGAGTGAAAGTAAAAAGAATGAACCTATTGTTAGGAATTAGTAAATTACATTACGTAAATGATGGGTCTGATGTCTCATGGAAAGTGTTTGGGGCACAAGAAAAAAATAATTCTCTATGGTGTAACAAAATATCTCCCATTTCCAACTCGAATAGATTCTTCCTTTTGATTTTCAAATGAATGTTTTTGTCTTGCTTTGAACGATGTACTAATTTTTTGAATCCGGTACCAACCGGGATAATCCCCCCCAGAACAACGTTCTCTTTCAGGCCTTTCAACCAATCAATACGACCTCGTAGAGCAGCTTTTGCTAAAACTCGAGCAGTTTCTTGAAAACTCGCTTCGGATATGAAACTTTGAGTATTCAGAGATGACTTCGTTATTCCCAATAAGATTGCCCGATAACAGATAGCTTCGTCCAAAACACGCCCTGCTCGCTCTGCTCGCAACAATCCAATAAATTCCCCAGGTAAAAAAACATTAGACATTCCATCTTCTGAAACCAAAACTCTTGATGTTACTTGACGTACAATAATCTCTATATGTCTATTATGGATCTGTACCCCCTGGGATCGATAAACCTTTTGGATCTTATTAACCAAAGAGATACGACTTTGGGCTATGGTTAGTTCAGCTCCAATAAAGAATCCCCAGGGGATCCCAAGAATCCTTCGGATACGGTCGTCCCAACCTTCAACTCTTCTTTCGAGGTTCATCGATATTGAATCAATTGAACGAACTTCTAAGATTTGTTCCACTTTTGGAAGACCTTGCGTTATGTCACCAGATCTCGATTTTTCATATATAAATGTAATTAATGTATCTCCTTCATAAAAGGTTTCCCCATAATGGCCATGGACAGTTGCTCCTGGAGTGACCAAATAGGGCTTAGCTGATCTTATAACTAAAGAGTCAACATGAATAATGAAAATTTGACCAGATTTTTTTATGCGTGATCCGTATTTCAATAGACATACATTTTCACAAAGGAATTGTCCAAGGCTAATTATTGTCCATGCCTCTTCACAAGAATCGTGATGGAGAAAACACCAATTCAAATGGAATGAATTCCAAATGATGTTACTGCACGGATCGGGATTATAAATACTACTATTTTCATCTAAGAAACAGTATTGAAATGGAAATACTTGAAGCACTTGGAAAGTCTGTTGAAATCTTTCAAGTAAAAAATATTTATTTAAAAAGACTTGATTATAAGTTCTTAAATAGTAAGATGAACGAAGATTTACTATTTTAGGCACAATAGTACCTAAAGGACCCAAAAAATCCCTAATTGGAGTCAGGGGATCCGATTCTTTTGTCGCATTATTATTATTATATCTCGAAGTATTGAAGGGGCCAATTCGAAAACAATTGGATGATGACAAAATTATGAAAGATTGGCATTCCTTATTTCGATTCAACAACGTACCAAGAGTTTCCTGGTGTTGGGGAAATAATGGAATCTTCGCCTTGGAATCAAAAGGATTTATATCGGCACGATCTAATTCATTATTGGAAATCAATCCTGAACCTGCCGTATCATACCTTTTTTCGGTATACGAAATAGTGGATTTTACTAACTCAATTCGGATGAAATCACGAAGCAGATCATTTGCCCTTATTTCAACAAAAGAAGCATGAACCTCTTCTTCTATAGAACTCTTTTTTTCTTGTTCTTGGTCCCAAGTCAATACTAAGCAAGCCCGAACTAATTGAATACTTGTGTGAGAAATTCCTCGAATTGACTTTCCATTTCCATAAAGTATATAATTGACAATTCGAAGTTGTACATTATCCTTTTCCTGTAAGAGATCCTGAGAGAAAAGTGTTGCTAAATTTATCCCATCAGCTATTTCATATGTGACTACGGGCCGAACCAAAACAAAATACTTTTTTTTGGTAGGTGTAATTCGTTGGACATAGATCCAATTTTTCAATCTTTTTGATCCTTTAGAATTCTTTTTTTCCATTCCTGGTGGTATCAAAACGCCACTGTGCCTAGATATTTTATCCACCTCTCCAGAAAAATGAATATCTCCAGAAAAGATTTTCAGTTCCATACTTTTCTTTTTTTTCTCCACTCGGACTAATCCACCTACTCGACTTCTTGTATTCATATTTAAAGCAAGTCGTGTATCTACTCCAATGATACTATTGTTCCGGACCATTATGGGCGAAGATCCGGGTAAGATATGCACTTCCTCGGGAATGAAAAAAAAGCGATCTACTTTCGTTTGCATTTGGTATTTCGGACTAAATTCTTTTGCTCCTCGATACTCAATAAAATCCTCTTTTTTTACGATTGAATCTACTTCGACAATCCCATATTTAGTAATTCCCGAGCTGCTTCTTCTGTATCGCGGATCATCAAAATAAGCAAGAATACTATTTCTACGTAAAATACCATTTATAGGTATTTTAATCGAAATACCAAAACAGGGTTTTAGTTTCTTTTCTTGTTCTTGATCATATTGTAAGGGAATCACGAATCTATTTCTTCGCTTTTTAGCCAAGGAATTCTCTTCACGAATAGAAGTAGAAGGCTCTATGAGATTCCAATGACCCTTGGATATGATTCGATAAGGTTTTGAATAGTCAAGAATTTCCCTATCTTTTTTACCAAAGGTATCCAACAATTTATGTCTTACTTGATCATTAGTAAGTGAGAGATCAAAGATATATCTTTCTTCGAGAGAAAAAGAATTAGCATTCATTTGATCTTGATCCTTGTGGAGTGAAAAAGACACTATATTGGATCTGCATAGACCTCCTGCTAATATCCATAAATGACTTGTTTTTGGTAATAGATGAACATTACTATATGGATATTCGGGCGCATGATAGCCATCAGTACTCCAGTGCATTTCTCCTTCTGACTCAGAATAAATATGTTTTTGAACCCTTTCTTTGAAATGAAAAGTAGACGTTCCGGCACGAATCTCGGCAATCACTTGTTCTGATTCTACATATTGATCATTTTGAACTAAAATCAAACTTTTTGTTGGAATATTCACATTATGTAGAATATCTCGACTCTCAATAGTTACATACAAGTCTATAAAACATAGAAAAGCAGGATGCCCATGACGGGTACGTGTGGGATGAACCAAATCCTCATCAAATTTGATTTTTCCATTAGAGGGAGCTCGTACATGTTCGGCAGTACCACCTGTGAATACTCCGC